GGAGAAATGCACTGGAGTACCGACGTGTACCATGCACCCGAATTTCAATATAGTAATGTCCGTCTCTTACCAAAAACAAGCCATTTATGGATATTATCAGGAGGTTCGTGCAGATCCGGTGTAGTTTCTTTTTCACTCCACAAGGATCAAGATCAACTGAACATCCATTCTCATTCTGTCGAACGAAGATATATTTCTAGCCTCTCAGTGAATAATGATCAAGTGAGACACCAATTAGTTAGGTCAGATTTTTCTGATAAAAAAGAAGATGGTATTTTGGATTATTCGGGATTTAATCGAATCATAGGTAATCGAATCATAGGTATTGGTCATTGTAATCTCATACATCCTGCAATTCTCCACAAGAATTCTGATTTATTGGCAAAAAGGCGAAGAAATCAATTTCTCATTCCGTTCCACTCCATTCAAGAACAAGAGAAAGAACTAATGCCCCATTCAGGTATCTCGATTGAAATACCCATAAAGGGTATTTTCCGTAAAAATAGTATTCTTGCTTATTTTGATGATCCTCGATACAGAAGAAAGAATTCAGGAATTACTAAATATGGGACTATAGGGGCGCATTCAATCGTCAAAAAAGAGGACTTGATTGAGTATCGAGGAGTCAAAAAAATTAAGACAAAATTTCAAATGAAAATTGATCGCTTTTTTTTCATTCCCGAGGAAGTGCATATTTTACCCGAATCTTCTTACGTAATGGTACGGAATAATAGTATCATTGGAGTAGATACCCGGATCGCTTTAAATAGAAGAAGCCAAGTGGGCGGATTAGTCCGAGTGGAGAAAAAAAAAAAAAGGATTGAACTAAAAATTTTTTCTGGGGATATCCATTTTCCTGGGGAAACGGATAAGATATCCCGACACAGTGGCATCTTGATACCGCCGGAAACGGGAAAAAAAGAACTTAAGGAATCCACCCGGGAATCAAAAAAATTGAAAAAATGGATCTATGTCCAACGGATCACACCTACCAAGAAAAAGCATTTTGTTTTGGTTCGACCCGTAGTCACATATGAAATAGCGAGCGGTATCAATTTAGCAACACTCTTCCCCCAGGATCTGCTGCGGGAAAAGGATAATATGCACCTTCAAGCTGTCAATTATATCCTTTATGGAAAGGGCAAACCCTTTCGGGGTATTTCTGACACAAGTATTCAATTAGTTCGAACTTGTTTAGTCTTGAATTGGGACCAAGACAAAAAAAGTTCTTCCGTCGAAGAGGTCTGTGCTTCCTTTGTTGAAGTAAGTACAAACGGTATGATTCGAGATTTCCTAAGAATCGACTTAGTGCAATCCCATATTTCGTATATCAGAAAAAGGAATGCTCCGTCAAGTCCAGGATTGATCTCTGATAATGGTCCAGATCGCACCAATATAAATCCGTTTTACTCCATTTATTTCAAGGCAAGGGTTCAACAATCACTTAGCCAAAATCAAGGAACTATTCATACCTTGTTGAATAGAAATAAGGAATGCCAGTCTTTGATAATTTTGTCATCATCTAATTGTTTTCGAATGGGTCCATTCAACGATATCAAATATCATAATGTGATAAAGCAATCAATTCACATTCAAAAAGATCCTCTAATTCCAATTAGGAATTCGTTGGGACCCTTAGGAACAGTCCTTCAAATTGCGAATTTTTATTCATTTTACTATTTAATAACTTATAATCCGATTTCGGTAACTAACTATTTGAAACTTGATAATTTAAAACAGACTTTTCAAGTACGTAAATTTTATTTAATGGATGAAAACGAGAGAATTTATAATCCTGATCCAGACAGTAAGATTGTTTTGAATCCATTTAATTTGAATTGGTATTTTATCCATCATAATTATTGTGAGGAAATGTCCACAATAATGAGTCTTGGGCAGTTTATTTGTGAAAATATATGTATAGCCACAAATGGACCACACCTCAAATCAGGTCAAGTTTTAATTGTTCAAGCTGGCTCTGTAGTAATAAGATCAGCTAAGCCTTATTTGGCTACTCCAGGAGCTACTGTTCATGGGCATTATGGAGAAATCCTTTATGAAGGAGATACATTAATTACATTTATATATGAAAAATCAAGATCTGGTGATATAACGCAGGGTCTTCCAAAAGTAGAACAAGTGTTAGAAGTGCGTTCGATTGATTCAATATCGATGAACCTAGAAAAAAGAGTTGAGGGTTGGAACGCGCGGATAACAAGAATTCTTGGGATTCCTTGGGGATTCTTAATTGGTGCTGAGCTAACTATAGTGCAAAGTCGTATCTCTTTGGTTAATAAGATCCAAAAGGTTTATCGATCCCAGGGGGTCCAAATCCATAATAGACATATCGAAATTATTGTACGTCAAATAACATCAAAAGTGTTGGTTTCAGAAGACGGAATGTCTAATATTTTTTTACCCGGCGAACTTATTGGATTGTTACGAGCGGAGCGAACGGGGCGTGCTTTGGAAGAAGCGATCCGTTATCGAGCTATATTATTGGGAATAACGAGAGCATCTCTGAATACTCAAAGTTTTATATCTGAAGCAAGTTTTCAAGAAACCGCTCGGGTTTTAGCAAAAGCAGCTCTCCGGGGTCGTATCGACTGGTTGAAAGGCCTGAAAGAGAACGTTGTTCTGGGGGGGATGATACCCGTTGGTACCGGATTCAAAGCATTAGTGCACTGTTCACGGCAGCATAACAATATTCTTTTTGAAACAAAAAAAAAGAATTTATTCGGGGGGGGGATGATAGATATTTTCTTACACCACAGAGAATTATTAGACTTTTGCATTTCAAAGACTTTACATGATACATCAGAACAATAATTTAGAGGATTTAATGAGTCCTAAGTAGCGGATTCTCTTAACTATTTTTGATCCTTTGATTTCTTAATAGTAAGAAAAGAAAGATAATAACGAATAGAAAGTAATGAATGGCCTGGATTGTGTAGCAATGGCCAATCTCTGGTAGAAGAGAAGGTTCCATTGGAACAATTATTTATTTCACTCGTCTCTTTTTTTTTTATTTTTTTGATAAAAAAAATAAAAAAAAGAGGAAGTATGGGGAGAAATGGCAAGAAGATAGTGGAATATCAATTTTGAAGAGATGGTGGAAGCAGGAATTCCTTTTGGTCATGGTACTAGGAAATGGAATCCTAGAATGTCACCTTATATCTCAGCAAAACAGAAAGGTATTCATATTACAAATCTGACAAGAACTGCTCGTTTTTTATCAGAAGCTTGTTATAAAGCAGCGGATTTAGTAGCACGAGCTACAATAAGAACCCGGTGTCATTATATGTCATTATATTTTATTAAAAAAAAAGGGCTCGGTGGTATGTTAACGAATTGGTCCACTACAGAAACGAGACTTCATAAGTTCAGGGATTTGAGAGCGGAACAAAAGACGGGGAGACTCAACCGTCTTCCAAAAAGAGATGCAGCTATCCTGAAGAGACAATTATCACGCTTGCAAACGTATCCGGGCGGGATTCAATATATGACGGGGGTACCGGATATTGTAATCATCGTTGATCAGCAAGAAGAATATACGGCTCTTCGAGAATGTATCGCTTTTGGAATTCCAACAATTTGTTTAATCGATACAAATTGTGACCCCGATCTCGCAGATATTTCGATTCCAGCAAACGATAACGCTATAGCTTCAATCCGATTAATTCTTAATAAATTTGTATTTGCAATTTGTGAGGGTCGTTCTAGCTATATACGAAATCTTTGATTAATAATAAGATAAATAAATTTTTTTGGTAACTACATGGATTTTTTGAATCGGTTACTCTTCTTGAATCGCATAAAAGAAAAGAAATTAAAAAAAACTGTGGGTGATTAGCGGGTATTCAAAACGGATAATTCTAATTAAAGTATCCAAGTCGAAAGGGAGAGGGTTGAATCAAAATAATTCTTTTTAAAGTTCTATTTCTGTTAGAGGGCAATATGAATGTTATATCATGTTCCAGTAACACACTAAAAGGGTTATACGATATATCCGGTGTGGAAGTAGGCCAACATTTCTATTGGCAAATAGGAGGTTTACAAGTCCATGCCCAAGTACTTATTACTTCTTGGGTTGTAATTGCTATCTTATTAGGTTCAGCCCTTATAGCTGTTCGGAATCCACAAACTATTCCGACTGCCGGTCAAAATTTCTTCGAATATGTCCTTGAATTTATTCGAGACGTGAGCAAAACTCAGATTGGAGAAGAATATGGTCCATGGGTTCCCTTTATTGGAACTATGTTTCTATTTATTTTTGTTTCGAATTGGTCCGGTGCTCTTTTACCTTGGAAAATAATACAGTTACCCCATGGGGAGTTAGCTGCACCTACGAATGATATCAATACTACCGTTGCTTTAGCCTTGCTCACGTCAGTAGCATATTTCTATGCAGGTCTTTCTAAAAAGGGATTAGGTTATTTCAGTAAATACATTCAACCGACTCCAATTCTTTTACCCATTAACATTTTAGAAGATTTCACAAAACCTTTATCACTTAGCTTTCGACTTTTCGGGAATATATTAGCTGATGAATTAGTAGTTGTTGTTCTTGTTTCTTTAGTACCTTTAGTGGTTCCTATACCTGTGATGTTCCTTGGATTATTTACAAGCGGTATTCAAGCTCTTATTTTTGCAACTTTAGCGGCGGCTTATATAGGCGAATCTATGGAGGGCCATCATTGAATAGTTTTTGAAATAGTCTCTTTTTTTTTTTTTAGCTTAGAATAACGCAGTGTATGCGTAACTAAAGATAATTCACTTAGGAAACATCAATATACAAATAGAAATAGACAAATACGGGATATACGACAAAGAGTCATAGAAAAAAAATTCAGATATTTTGGAATTGTAAAAAAGGAAAGAGATCAAAAAGATCTTTTTCCTAAAATTCATGTTTGGCTTTATTATATCATACTCCTGCCAATGAATATTATCATTCTATTGTTTTGTTCATTCAATTCAAATATAAGGAGTCATTATTTGAATAAAAATTCTTAATATAAAAATTCTTATAGTATCATAGTATCACAATTTACACGGTGTGTGATTAAAAAAAAAAAAGAAAAAGAAAGATGCTTTGTAGAATGATTCCCATTTCAGTTGATTTTATTCAATTCAACAATTGACCAAAAGAAAATATTAATAAAGAATTAAATAATTAAAGTGAATGACCTTACCGGAATAAAATACTTATGTTTATTTCTATGCAATGATTCGCCAAACGAGATTCATAAAAAATGGGTTGATTGGGAGAAGGGAACAGAATTGGGTATATGGGATCTAATGACTCTAAGCCAACTCTTGTGTATGGTTCCAAGAATGATTCTAGAATACGATTGACTTTAAGATACGAATAGTTTGAATCTAAGATATGAATAGTTGGTTTACGTTATGGAAGAAAGACACGTATATATGATATTAGATATTGATAGTTATATATCAACTAAAGATATATCTAATCCGCCCTACTATTGTGAACTTAGATAGAGATTCCAATAGAAATTCTTCGGTTTCGTCTTTGCCTGTGAATTGAATGTGAATGAATAAAGCGATGAAATAAAGAAAACTAACGAACGAAGAATTAAAAAAGGGTTTGGAAAGAAGAAATGGAAGAACAAAAGTCGTATGGATTCACAAAAATCCTGTGGATCGGAACTCAAAAAGAGATATCGAAGTAGCTTTTATGGTTTAATACTAATATTATTATTACTTCAATTCCGAGTTCTTAGTTATTTCGACTGGATGAATCTTAGCGATGGAATAATTAAGTCATAATTCATTGGACGATTGTATCATTAACTATTTCTTTATTTTAGTGCGAGGAACTTATCATGAATCCACTGATTTCTGCCGCTTCTGTTATTGCCGCTGGGTTGGCCGTCGGGCTTGCTTCTATTGGACCTGGAGTAGGTCAAGGTACTGCTGCGGGTCAAGCTGTAGAAGGTATCGCGAGACAACCCGAGGCGGAGGGAAAAATACGAGGTACTTTATTGCTTAGTCTGGCTTTTATGGAAGCTTTAACAATTTATGGACTGGTTGTAGCATTAGCGCTTTTATTTGCGAATCCCTTTGTTTAATCCTATAAATATGCAAATTACGTATTTTTTTTTTAGTCTATCTAAAAGAGGAGATAATATGAAAAATATAACCGATTCTTTCGTTTCCTTGGTTCGCTGGTCATTTGCCGGGAGTTTCGGGTTTAATACCGATATTTTAGCAACAAATCCAATAAATCTAAGTGTAGTCCTTGGTGTATTGATCTTTTTTGGAAAGGGAGTGCGTGCGAGTTGTTTATTTCAAGAATAGGCTGGATCCAACCAGCTGTACTTTTTTTCATTATAACTAGATCGAAAAAGGTGCACGATTCCGCGAATTACTTCTGAATCAATTTCAAATCATATTTAAGAACCATAGCATTTCGTGATTCATTGGTAAATCTACTTTGATTCTCTATCAACCAAATCAATAGTGGGGGGTCATTAACATGGTTAAAGCTAAACCAAACTGTTTGAAGTCCAGACGCAGCATGGTACTCTTTCTACTACTATATTAATATAGAATAGAAATGTTTGCAAAATGAATAATTGGAATTTGTGTTTTTTTTTCGATATAAAACACTCATGTCGATAAAATTATTTGAGCCTTTTCTTTTATTCTTTTATTGGAATGCAAAATATTTGAAATATTTCAATCAACCGCTTTTTATGCTGAATCGGTGACCTGTGTATAATATAAAGTAAGAAGAATTCTTTGGATTTGACGAAAAAAAGAAACAACTTTGCTGACAATTCAATATTTTTGTTTTGTTCCGTCAGAAGAGTCCTCAAAATATTCTGGTCTTGGATTAGTGATTAGTCGCGACATCTTGGAATATGAATAGAGAAGAGAGGTAGAGGATAGGCTCATTCCATTAAAAAAAAAGATATGGGAATTGCCCCATACTTAAAAAGTTGAAGTAATTGAGTGTGAGAGCCAAATGAATCGAAAAATTCATGTTTGGTTCGGGAAGGGATCATGTAAGTTTTGAGATGAATGGAAAGATAATCTACTTTCATTAAGTGATTTATTAGATAATCGAAAACGGAAGATCCTGAATACTATTCGAAATTCAGAGGAACTGCAGGGGGGGGCCATTCAACGGCTGGAAAAAGCCCGGGCTCGCTTACGGAAAGTCGAAAGGGAAGCGGATCAATTTCGAGTGAATGGATACTCGAAGATAGAACGAGAAAAATTGAATTTGATTAAGTCAACTTATAAGACTTTGGAAGAATTAGAAAATTACAAAAATGAAACCATTCGTTTTGACCACCAAAGGGCGGTTCAGCAAGTCCGACAACAGGTTTTCCAACAAGTTTTAAAAGGAGCTCGAGGCACTCTGAATAGTTCTTTGAACAAGGAGTTACATTTACGTACCATTAGTGAGAATATTGACACGTTTGAGGCGATGGCAGAAATAACCGATTAGTCCTTTTCCTGTAGGCA